AATGAAATACTATTGTCCTCCCCGATATATGATCAATTACAAATATCTATGATATGTCTTCTCTATAAAGGACCGGAAATACCTTGCTTACGTATCATTGGAAAGTGCATTAACATAAATACGGCAGTAAGGAGAGGCAATACAAAAGTGTGTAAACTATAAAAACGAGTTAAAGTGGATTGGCCCACACTAGCACTTCCACGTAATAACTCTACTAAAGGCGATCCTATTACAGGAATAGCTTCAGGTACGCCTGTCACAATTTTTACTGCCCAATAACCAATTTGGTCCCGAGGTAAGGAATAACCAGTTACACCAAAAGATGCAGTCAATACAGCCAAAACCACACCCGTAACCCAAGTTAATTCGCGAGGTTTTTTAAATCCACCTGTGAGATACACACGAAATACATGCAGGATCATCATGAGAACCATCATACTTGCTGACCATCGATGAACTGATCGGATTAACCAACCAAAGTTGGCCTCAGTCATGATGTATTGAACAGAGGAAAAAGCCTCTGTAACGGTTGGACGATAGTAAAAAGTCATAGCAAAACCCGTAGCTACTTGTACTAGAAAACAAGTAAGTGTGATCCCCCCTAAACAATAAAATATGTTGACATGAGGAGGAACATATTTACTAGTTATATCATCTGCAATCGCCTGAATCTCAAGACGTTCCTCAAACCAATCATATACTTTATTGAGATAGGTAACCCAATGGAACTCCCCCTCTGAGAACCGTATATGAGAATTTCATCTCGTACGGCTCAAGCGGAAACACACAAATACTGATTTCAACGGATATATAATAGAAAGTTAAAAACTTCATTAACCACTTGATTCGATTTGCCTCGAAGATACGAAGTAACAAAAATCCGGAATCTCTTCTTTGTGATGATAATGCCAAAAAATATCAAGTTGGCTCATCTGTCTTTCTTTATGTTGATCGTTACAGGCCTCTTGAATCTTCTCTTCCCTATTTTTTATTTGTTATTTGATTTATTGTTTTTTTTTTTGTGCGTACTGCGGATTTACTCTTGTTTTACTATTGATAGGAATTCTCTTGTTGAGACCCTATGAATCAATTGAAACCTCAGATTCATACTAGAACCACGATGATTTAGCCTCAAGCTAAACTCAAAGGTTCTCTGAGTAAGAACCTTTGATGATCACTTATTGAATGAATGGATGTAATGACTCAACAAAATCTAGAGAAAGAGTTATCCTTCGGTCAAAATAAATCTGAAGGAATAAAATTCGTTTGATTTAGGAAATACCTATTTGAATTTTTTTTGAGTCCGGTTGCGAGGTCTGAATAAATAGTAGGTATGAATCATAGTTCAAATATTTCTTTTCTTGATCTATTCTATATATTCCGTGCCCCAGATACTAGAATAAATATCCGACGAGGTAGAATCATCTTGATAGAGATAACAGGTCCATTCTATGTATTATCAATAGGATCAATTATAACAAGTCACACACTCATATTCCGGAAATACCAAAACAAATAAATTCCACGGTCGAACTACCAGAATAGAATGGTCTAGAAATCCAAGTCTAAAGTAATTTTTTCTTTGATTGAAAGACTAGGACTTCATAGTTCTTATAAACCTAACTCATTGAAATTCCATCCAGTAAAACGGAAGAATTATAAATTTCCAAAATAATAGATAGGAATATCGCAAATAGAGCCATTGCGACCCCCATAAGTGGTGTAGTCCCCCATCCCGGAGCTACTTTACCATATTCCGAATTCAATGGTTTCAATAAATCCCCTACAGTAGTTCGTCTTGGCCCAGATCTAGAACTATCCTCAACGGTTTGTGTAGCCATAAATCCTATTTAATGATTGGTTGAGATCTGTTGACTTTGTATACTATTCCGTTGTAGTTGTAAATAAACGATCTTATCGTAGATCCATTGTGATCTTGAAATTATCTAAAAATGGAAACAGCAACCCTAGTCGCCATCTCCATATCTGGTTTACTTGTAAGCTTTACTGGGTACGCCTTATATACCGCTTTTGGGCAACCCTCTCAACAACTAAGAGATCCATTCGAAGAACACGGGGACTAGTTGAAGTAATGAGCCTCCCAATATGGGAGGCTCATTACTTCAATTAAATTATTTCGAAAGGTTATTTCATTTTTTTAGTCGGAACCTTAGGTGGTTCTCGAAAAAAGATAGCGAAAAAAATTATCCCTAAAGTCGAGACTAAAAGGAATGTATAAACCAATGCTTCCATGGATTCGATCGTGGTTTACAATTATAGCTTCCACACCTATTCATTTGGGATCATTTACCATATCATATAAAGAAAGAAAAAAAGTCAAAGAAAAGATGGTGATTCAAGTCAAGATTTCTCTGATACCCAATGTCAAATAAAAAAAAAAATAGAGGCGAAAGATACCACAACAATGTCGTATCAGACTACTTGTCTCCTTGTAGTTGGATCTCCAAGTTTTTGGAATGCTCCAAATTCCACTTGAGCATCCAAATCTGGATCAATACCAGCAAAAACATCTCTGAACAAGGTTCTAGCGCCATGCCAAATGTGTCCGAAAAAGAAGAGCAAAGCAAACGTAGCATGCCCAAAAGTGAACCAACCCCTTGGACTGCTACGAAAAACACCATCGGATTTCAAAGTAGCCCGATCTAATTCAAAAATTTCACCTAATTGGGCACGTCTAGCATATTTTTTCACAGTAGCAGGATCAGAATAACTTACTCCATTAAGTTCGCCACCATAGAACTCAACAGTAACACCTACTTGTTCAACACTATACTTTGATTCTGCCCTTCTAAAAGGAACATCAGCTCTCACAATTCCGTCTTCATCTACCAAAACTACCGGAAATGTTTCAAAAAAAGTAGGCATACGACGTACAAAAAGCTCGCGCCCTTCTTTATCTCTAAAGACGGGGTGTCCTAACCATCCAACAGCAATTCCATCCCCATTGTCCATTGAGCCTGCTCTGAATAATCCCCCCTTTGCCGGATTATTACCAATATAATCATAAAAAGCTAATTTTTCGGGAATTTTAGACCAAGCTTCCGATAAACTAAGATTTTCGGCTAGCCCGGCACTAACTCTTCGATATATTTCTTGCTGAAAGTATCCCTGATCCCACTGATAACGAGTAGGACCAAATAATTCGATTGGGGTAGTTGCTGAACCATACCACATAGTTCCAGCAACAACAAAAGCTGCAAAAAAAACAGCAGCGATACTACTGGAAAGTACAGTTTCAATATTGCCCATACGTAATCCTTTGTATAGACGTTGAGGCGGACGAACACTAAGATGGAATAGGCCTGCTAATATGCCCAATGTACCCGCTGCAATATGATGAGAGGCTATTCCTCCCGGAACAAAAGGATCAAAACCTTCCGCGCCCCACGCTGGATTTACAGATTGTACTTTTCCAGTTAGTCCATAAGGATCGGACACCCATATTCCAGGACCATACAAACCTGTTACATGAAATGCGCCAAAGCCAAAGCAAGCTACCCCTGAGAGAAATAAATGAATTCCAAAGATCTTGGGCAAATCCAAAGAAGGTTTTCCCGTACGTTCATCACAGAATATTTCTAGGTCCCAATATACCCAATGCCAGATAGCTGCCAAGAAGCACAAACCGGAAAACACTATGTGTGCCCCTGCCACACCTTCATAACTCCAAATACCCGGATTTGTTATAGTTCCTCCTGAAATACTCCAACCACCCCACGAATTGGTTATTCCTAAACGAGTCATGAAGGGTATAACGAACATACCTTGTCTCCACATCGGATCAAGAACGGGATCAGAGGGATCAAAAACCGCTAATTCATATAAAGCCATCGAACCAGCCCAACCAGAAACTAGAGCTGTATGCATTATATGAACAGAAAGCAATCGACCGGGATCATTCAATACGACAGTATGAACACGATACCAAGGTAAACCCATGGAAATACCTCTTTATCAAAGAAAAATAGACACTATGCCGTTTTATTTTATCGCATTTGAAAAGACTATATATACTAACCATGTACCTAACCTTTTCAGCAGATTCCGTATCAGAAAGGATTAATATTTATTCCATTCCATTGAAAATAACGTGAAAATAACGGAACAATTTAGTTCGTAAGAACAAAGAGAAGCAGATCTATTCTATACCCGATAAGTACCAATACGCAATGGGAGGATTGGTCCCATTTTTGGGGAACGAATGGATAGATACTTGTTTATCATTCGAACGATCGATTTCTCTGTCTTACTCTATAAACTTTCCAATCTATGTATCAAATAGAATAAAGAGAAAAAAGGGATGAAGACAATAAACCATTGATTGTTACGTTTCCATATTAAAGTGAAGTATAGTACTAAATTTTTTTCTTTAATTTAATGCCCATTGGTGTTCCAAAAGTACCTTTTCGGAGTCCTGGAGAGGAAGATGCGGTTTGGGTTGACGTATAGTGCGACTTGTCAGACATATTGGGTCATATGGGATTTACCCGTTCTCTCCCCTGATCGAGATATCCTCTGTTTCGCCCAAGAGATATTGTATTGAGTGAGGCATCAATCAATCATTCGGAGCGTGAAGTGCAATTAGATCAATTTATTTTATATTGGGGATCAATATTATCAATTTAGAAGAATTTATGGTTTACTTGGACTGATAAAATAAAGTATCCAGGCTCCGTTCAGAAAATACCAAATCGATAACAAATTGTTAATATAATATATGTATGATTACCACTTGTATCATAAATGATTCTTATACCTACTATTACTATAGTAGTGATAGTAGTGATCCCAAATTGCCGACCAACGGAATAGTATGATGAATACATCAAATAGTTTTGGGAAAGCAAGACACGAAATTAACAAAAAAAAAGAAGTCATAACAAAAAAATGGTACTGAGACCATTTGTCCTATATGTGCAAATAGAATTCGGGCAGATCTTTTCCCGGGGTAGACCATGAACCTAAAAGAATTGAAAGGGCCCATTCAGGAACAAGACAATGACATCGTTATTTTAATATCGATGAAACAATACATCAATGATAGGTTAGTTTAATAAGTTCAGTAATCTCTTTTTTTTTTTTAGAGGGAAGGGAGCCTAAACTCATCTCGTTTTTTTTAATAGAAGACCTTTCATTAAGAAAACCTGTTACATAAAAAAAAAAGAAATAAAACTGGAATCGACACATTGATTCTTTTTTTTCTTTTTCGCAATTTTTTTTGAACCGTATGTATCCAAAGGTGCACGTACGGTTCCTAAGGGATGCAATTTTGTCCTAATCAACCGACTTTATCGAGAAAGATTACTTTTTTTAGGCCAAGTGGTTGATAGCGAGATCTCGAATCAACTTGTTGGTCTCATGGTATATCTCAGTATAGAAGATGGTACTAGGGATCTTTATTTGTTTATAAACTCTCCCGGCGGATGGGTAATACCAGGAATAGCCATTTATGATACTATGCAATTTGTGTCACCTAATGTGCATACGATATGCATGGGATTAGCCGCGTCAATGGGATCTTTTATTCTGGTCGGAGGAGAAATTACCAAACGTCTAGCATTCCCTCACGCTTGGCGCCAATGAGTTTTTATTTGATTGAAAAAAAAAAAGAAGACTATGCCTTCGCCACATTGATTATAAAAGAAAATTATAAGTAATAATAGCATGGCACTTCGGGTTCGATATGAACAAACCATTATTGTTTTTTCATAACATGAGATTTTGTATCGAGATAGTAGTATGAAATAAAGGTTATTTCCGATTTGATCTTATGTGTCGGGAGTACATTTCAGTGTCACAAACCATTTTTCTTCCACACCAGAAGTCTCTTTCTGATACTTATGCTATGAAAGAAAGAGTACGAAAATGAAAAAAAAAAGATCATTTTTTACTTATTTGATCGTATCAAAAAGAAACTTTGGGATTGCTAAATCACAGACGAGATAAATATATAAAGTAACAGAACCATCATAGTATTCTTTTTTACTTCTATGAAAGGAAGGGTGGTAAATGGATCATTCAACGATCTGGATTAGATGGATTCTATTTATTTCTTCGATAGAATAGAAGAGAAGAAAAAGTCAATTCCATTGCGGAGCCGTATGCAATGAACAAAAGATGCCTGTACGGTTATTCAATTCTATTTGATTTTTTTTTTCTTGTTATTTTTTTATCCCCTACTTTAGTTTAGCCCAATCATGCGAGATAGAAGAACCGTTCATGATGTTATATCAATATCATCAGGGTTATGATTCACCAACCTGCTAGTGCTTTTTATGAGGCACAAGCAGGGGAATTTATCCTGGAAGCGGAAGAACTACTGAAACTTCGCGAAACCATAACAAAGGTTTATGTACAAAGAACGGGCAACCCTTTATGGGTTGTATCCGAGGATATGGAAAGGGATGTTTTTATGTCAGCAACAGAAGCCCAAGCTCATGGCATTGTTGATCTTGTAGCGGTCGAAAATTAAAATACTGGGGATTTCGTATAAATCCATTTTATTTCAAACCATAATTAAAATTTTCTGTGATTTGATATTGAATAGAAATAATTCATGATGATCAATCATCAGGTTAAGATCGATCTAAACCAACCCATTTTATTCTATATATACATATATATACATACGACATGCCAACTATTAAACAACTTATTAGAAACACAAGACAGCCAATAAGAAATGTTAAAAAATCTCCCGCTCTTAGAGGATGTCCTCAGCGTCGAGGAACATGTACTAGGGTGTATGTGCGACTCGTTCAGATCATAAGTTCGAACAAATGAGACAATTTTTTCAGTATCAATGACCGGTACCAATGAATAGGATAGATAGAGAAGATCTATCATATACCCATATTGTATATGGAATTTATGGTTTCCATTGGTGCAAATCCAATCATCTAGATTTGAAATAAGAAGCAATTCCCCATTGGTAGCAAATGGTTATCCATTAAGCGGAGGAAATGGTATCATAAGAAGCAAAAAGGTTATGCTCCTTTTCTTGAAAGAACGGACTAACAGGGTCAGCTACCTAGCCAACTTTCATAATTAAATGCCGTCACTGTACGGATAACTCTTTTTGTGAAAAGAGCTATTACTGTAGATAGGTAGAGCCAAAGAGTGTGAACTATACAAGTTAACAATAACATTTGATTAAATGAAAGAAGAGGCTCCGGTGTATAGAGAGGACCTCACCGTTTAAGAGGTAACCATAGAAACGATGGAACCCACTATTTTTTTTTATTTAGTATCGTTCTAATTTCTTATTTCCAGTGAAATAAATGGAAGGAATAGAATACAAAATCGTGGTTGGGAAGGTCATAGTAGCAAAAGCCATTGGAATTGATATTTTATATATCGGAATAATCCGTTTTGTTATTAATCGACCGGGGAAGGGGAAAAGGATGACTGAAAGAAGAGAAATCAATTAGTTATTCATTAAGCTTTAATCTGATTCAATGACCAGAGTTAAACGAGGATATACAGCTCGGAGACGTCGAACAAAAATTCGTTTATTTGCATCAACCTTTAGAGGGGCTCATTCAAGACTTACTCGAACGATTACTCAACAGAAAATGAGAGCTTTGGTTTCCTCTCATCGAGATAGAGGCAGACAAAAGAGGGATTTTCGTCGTTTGTGGATCACTCGGATAAACGCAGTAACTCGTGAGAATAAGGTATTCTATAGTTATAGTATATTAATACACAATCTGTACAAGAAGCAATTGCTTCTTAATCGTAAAATACTTGCGCAAATAGCTATATCAAATAAGAATTGTCTTTACATGATTTCCAATAAAATTATCAAATAAAGGAGATTCAAAAGTAATATACAGGAATGATTGAAAGGGAATTCCCCGGAGAATGAACTCCGGGAAGATATAGAATAAAAATAAATTAAGATAAGTAGTAGAAATGAACGAACATGTTTCAATAAAAAAAATATTTCTTCTTCTCCCCCATTTTTGTTTCTTATATTATAACACAAGAATCAAATCAGGATTCTAGGCCTTTTCGAACAAAACATCAATCTGAGCTTGAGTTCCAATTGGATTTTTGAGTCAATTGAGGAGTATGCCTATTTATTTCTGGTTCTAGGACCAGTAGTTCTTGGGATCGACTCAGCTCTCTCAAATTGTTTCTCATTATTAAGAAAAGGTAACAAAGATAAAATACGAGCTTGTTTTATAGCAATAGTAATTAATCGTTGTTGTTTCAAGGTCAATCTATTCACTCGTCTAGATAATATTTTTCCTTGTTCACTAATAAATCGACTAATTAAACTCATGTTTCTATAATCGATTCGATCCCCCGATCCAATTGGGGGCAAACGCCTACGAAAATATCGCTTGTATTTACGAAAAGGTTGCTTGGATTTATCCATGGTTTATTCCTTATCTCTAAAGTTCAATTTATTTATTCATTTCGGATCCAACCGAAATAGGCTTTGATTCATATATTATTTCATTCATATACTATATATCTATACACATGAAAGAATATCTACATAAAATCGGGTTTGATTTGTATATATTATGTATATTATATATGTTAAGTTCTTACTCTTCCTGTCCTGTTCTTTGGAAAGATCGAACACATGATGTTTCCTTCGATCTATTTCTTGATTTCCCCATGAATCGTATGCTTATGACAATAGCGACAAAATTTTTGCAATTCTAATCGACTGGGTGTATTGTGGCGATTCTTTTGAGTAATATATCTAGAAATGCCCCGCGATTCCTTATTGACACTATTTCGGACACAACTGGTACATTCCAAAATAACTCTGACTCTGACATCTTTACCCTTGGCCATGAACCTCCTTTAGATTTTGTATCGACTTAACTTAAGTCTTATATTTTTGATCCGAACCGAAGAAGAAGAAAAAAATAAATAGAAGTTACTAGTTATAAATTCCATTTCTAAGCATTTCATTGTAATTCTTCTTATTATCTTATCTAATTAATTTATTATCTAATTAATAGAATATGTATTAATATAGTATATATTAAGTTAAGTAATACAAAATAGAATAATAATTAAGTAATACAATTTCTTTCTAACTATCAATTATTTCTATCCTAAATCCCAATATTTCATTTAAGTATCTTCTTTCTATGCTATGATTTCGTAGAGCCCACCCTAGACCGGATACACATTTGAATTTTATTTCTGTTTTCCCAAATTCGATCTTGGATCTACCGGATTTTTTATGAGGTTCAATACACTTTTTCCTTCTCTTTCCTTACTATTCTAAAGAATTGAAAGGGAGAGGCGAGGTTTTAGTTACGTCATGTGGAATTATATTTCTTCATTTCTTCGCATATCAATAACTAGAATTAAAAAAAGGGGAATGACAGGGCATCTGGGAATAAACGATTAATTTCTATCAATAGACCCGCTAAAGACCCAAACCATAGAGTAGTTAACACAGGTGCCACGGAGAGATATGTTTTTAGATCTCGCATTGAAAATCCTCCTTCTTTATTGTAATACATATATTGTCAGATGCTGTAGTTCAAGATCATTTTTTTTATTTTTACGCAGATTTCCTAACAAAAATGGATATGTACAATGAACCAATAGATGAGATTTTCCTGTCACTAAAAAAGAAAAAGATGACCCCTTCTTCCTGAGCATTACGGATAAATATTCATTCTTTTTTATATGTTAGGTTGGGTTTCAGATGTATATAATTCTTTTATTATATGAAACCAAAAACAAGAAATGACAAGAAAGTTCTATATAGATAGAGGAGAAAATAAAGATGTGGAAAACAAGACAGGTATTTTGTACAATGACACTGTACAACAATTTTAAAAAGGGATGTAGCGCAGCTTGGTAGCGCGTTTGTTTTGGGTACAAAATGTCACGGGTTCAAATCCTGTCATCCCTACCTATTACTTCTCCTATGGGCAGTAACGAAAGATTAATTGGGATCGACTAAAATGGGGCATAATCTTTCATTTTTGGATACTAT